GAGGGTTGGGCGTTCGAGGATAGGGGAATACCTTTCTTCTTGATGATTGGGGAGGATGCTCTGGTATGCCCCCTGTCTTATAGGTAAAGAGGAACCATTACCCTAGTTACAGGAGGTGTCTTTGACTCGAGGGGCTTTATGGTGGATGTGAAGAAACAATACAAAAGTTTCACAACTTGCTTGGGTGAAATACATGCATGATCGGGGGATCCATAGCTCTGTAATCCATGGAGAAAGACCCTTAAAACTGAAATTCTCATTCTTTTTTTGGGGGCCTTCGACCTTTTTGATTTGAGGGGATAAGATTTCATCGACTCTCATAGAAGATTAATCGAAACTTATGCCTTCTTGGGGTTAGGACCCTTAAGTTAAGGGAAATGGGAAACATGGAGGGAGGAATAAAATGGTGAATGGTGAATGAAAAGGGGAGAAAGGCATGCTCTAAAAGACAGTCTTAAGAAGTTCTTAAAGAGGTATACCCTCAAGCAAGGACAACTTCTGGGAGGACTTTTGTAATTTGGTTGTATTGTAGGCTGGGATAGGGGTGGAAGAAACGAAAGGATAAAAAGGCTCGAAAACCCTAACGTGTCCCACAATGCCCCTAGTGTGCACTTTCCTCTTAGGCCATCTTTTGTGCTTCAAGGGACCAAGCCATCAATGAGTTGCTGGACCTGCTGTCCCCACAAGTAAAGGGGGTAATGATAAAGCTCTGCCTGGATGAAACAGTGTTTTCAGGCTCTCCTTCACCCCAGTTATCAAGACTCGACAATCATCTTTGATCAGAGAGGGCTTTTGTCTGGTTGTAACGTGGTTTTGGGGTTGAAGGGTCGAGAAAGAATAGGGATAGGAGGCTCAAAATATTGAAAATGAGGGTTTAGAAGTCATAGATCATCTTTGAAGGACTTCATGACTTGAGGATCTCTTTACTTTTTGGTTTAAGTATTGGGTATTCATACTAATAGCCATTTTCGTATTACATCATTGTGGGCATGATCGGGTAATGAGGTTAACTAAGGTTCAGACGTCCACCAATGGATGTGTGTCTGGGTGTTGAATTCATCTAATTTTTCATTTCTTTTTCCATAGTTTTCTTTCTGTACTATCCATTCCTGTACCCATACTATGTTATGTAGAAATGGGTACTAGTCCAGAGTGCAAATTTCACAATTGTTCTATAAAATGAATAATAAGTTAAGATCTTTAACTTTGAATTTAGAGCATGGTTAAGCTGAGGTGACATGAAAGGTAATGAAATTCAAGAGTTTGACTTGATTATCAAGTGCTGCAGATATTTGGGGCTTTGCTCTTTTAACTGGTGCTGTTCCGACAAGGGAGACTTGTTTCCAATGCACTTCATTAGTGTTTGAAGTGTATTATTTGTGCTTTCCCCTTGCTTTTTGGTCTCTTTATTGGCTTTGTTGTTAGGATGGTATATTAAATTGGGTTATTGATTTCTAATTGGCAAGTTTTTTTGAAGGGAGCTATGCTACGTTATCTCTATTTAAGCAATTTGGTAACATGCATGCCCACCTTGTGTTTGGTTATCATCCTTTTGTATAATGATGCCAAGGAATGGCAATCTGTCTATCTTTCTTATTACCTAAATTCTTTTTTAATTGTATGGTGGAAGTCTCTTTGTCTCATATTAATTGAGGATTCTTTTCTTTTTTAATACTGGCGGTGGATAATTCACATTGTTATTTTCAGTACAATAACGGAACTGTAATCTGGAATGCGTGTCTGCTTAGTAATCTTCTGAACATGCGTGTACTTAACTAGTCTCAATGTCATTGGCCACTGTAATTATGCAGAACTGACTCATCTGCTTTCATTTTCCTGTGCTTCTACAACTTGAGAATTTCTCATGGTGTATGTAGTTCTCATTTTTAGACTTGCTAGTCCATTTTGCAATCTCTGATTCAGTAGTGTCATATTCTAAAAGCTTGGACTTTGTAAATAGTGTACATTAGAATTGAGAACTGACCTCAGTAGTTGTTTTGATAGGATGAGGAAACGTCAAGCTTCAGACCTTATGAGGATGACAAAGAAATATAGCATCAAGGTGGATGAATCAAAGAAAGTTCCAGAGGAGGAACCAACTAAGGGACCTTCAGTATGTGCTTCTCAGTCATATTCAGATCGCGTTGATGTTGAGACTGAACAATTGGTTGTTGATCCAGACGAGGATCCATTTGAGGAGGATGTTTCTGACCCATCTTCTAAGAGTGTTGCTGATAAATCTATACACCAGTCAGAGTCTGTTTCGAACAATTCAAGTGAAAAGAAGAGGCCACTGGATGCAACAGCAGATGAATCCGCTTTCTTGAATGTCCATCAGCCACAAAAGAAGGGCAGACAAGAGGAAGTACCAAATCTGGGATCAGATGTTCATTCTGCTTTTACAGATGTCCATGGTAAACCTGGAGATTCTAATAAAGTATTTTTTTGATGATGGAAGTGAACAGCAGGAGCACCCAGGAAGTTTTGGAAAACGAAGGCGTAGTAGATGGGACAGACAACCTGAAGGAGATGGTGAAATAGGCGAAGGTGATAAGACTAGTAAAAGAAGGAAAACTAGGTGGGCTGGTGACGATCCTCAATTGAAACTCCTTGGTCCGCTTCAGCTGCCTGACTTCATGAAGGATTTTGTATTTGAATACGACTTGGTTATCTCTGATAAAGGTAGCTGTTAGGCTAATGGAACTAAACAACAAGCTGCCGAACTCAAACCTTCAAGATAATAGGCCCGACAGGTAACTTAGGTTACCTCACCTCAACCAGTGTATAATAACCTTGGTATTCGAATAAATACACGAGAAGTCAGGCTTCGCGAGAAACTTATCCAAGAACGTCAACAAATTTTGTCCAAGTTAATACATTAGCACCCCACCTTTAATTTACCTCCTGATTACAAGCCGCCAAAGTTCTTAAAGAAAATTGACATACCGGTGAAAGACTGGGTATAATTTCATTGGTCTCATAATTGGAAAAAAAAAAAAAAAAAAAAAGAATGGAGAAGGAAACTGGGGCTAAGATTTTTCTAAGGGGTAAAGGTTCCTCCTTGAAAACAGAAGAAAAACTTGGAAAATCAGATGATGACAATTTCATTGCCTCATAGAGGCAGATAACCAAGAATCACTGGATGCTGCGGGTAAAATGATTGAGAAACTACTAATTCCAGTTGATGAGGGGATGAATGATCACAAACGAGCGCAATTGGAGGAGCTTGCAAAAAAGAATGGAACTTCTCGAGACAAGAATATTTGTAGTGTGTGCCATGAGAAAGGACATAAGCGATATGCCTGCCCTCTTTCGAAATACACTTTTGCGATCCCGTGTGATATTTGTGGTAGCTGCAGCCATCTTCTAGCTGCTTGCCCCTCGACTGCATCCTCTCAGGGTAGCAATTCTAGGCAGGGTTCTTCTGGGCAGGGCCTTGGTTCAACTTCAAGCTCCCAAAGCAGCCCCAGCAAAGAAGTAGATGATGCAAACCTCTATATTGGCTATCTTCCTCAAGCAGCTGTGGATGAAATTCGATTAGCAGAGCTTTTTTCTCCTTTTGGTAAGCTTTCCGAAGCTAAGGTGATAAAGGACCGAACAACAGGAGTCAGTAAAGGTTTTGCCTTTGTTCAATTTGAAAATGCCAGTGATGCTGCTGTGGCTGTGTCACATATGCATGGGAAGAAAAAAAAAGGGCTATCCGCAATCAACACATTCATTCACACCGCCATCAACAGACATTCCAAAGACAGACATGCACACCATCTTCACGCAAAACCACTACCTGCTTACTTGCTCTCATGTAGCGAAGATAGTTAGCACTACCCCTTATTCGCTTACCAGAGAGCTAACCTATAAGAGAGATTTTTTAAACAAAGCACGGCAATGCGCAATCGCTAAACAAGACCACTAAATCAGTCTATTCGGCCTATAGCTATAGGTGATAGAGACTCTTCCTATTTCAAAGAGAAACGATAACAGCGCAGTCTTGCTAGCAGCGGATTTGTTCTAACAGCCCTTATTCCCCATCTATATAAGAAAATATATGTTCATTTGTGATTCAATCGATTCCTAACAACGTATTCTCAGCATCTACTCGGGAAGGAAAGGATTTCATTCATGAACAGAGTCGGCTTACTTAAGTACAGACAGGAAGGAGACAGATGCCTTATCATCCATATACCATATATTCTACCTGAAAACTAGAAATATGAAAAGCATCTACGAATCAAAATAGGCTGTTTTCACGAAGCTATGGAATTGCTACTAGAAGGGAAGGAAGAAAGAGACCGGCCCTTATTTGCACTCACTCACCATTTATTGGTGTGGTGGTGTGCAGAACAAGTCCTACCAACCAGGTCTGGTCTTTAGAGACTATGCAATCCTTGGTGATGATATTGTCATTGCCAATGATGAGGTAGCCTCCTTGTATGAGAAGTCTTTAGAGCAATTGGGGGTTTCAATACAATAAGTTATCAAAAGTCCCTGATCTCTAAAACTGGCTCAGCGGAGTTTGCCAAGCGGTTTAGGACCTCTGGGTTGAGAAAGGATTTATCTCCAATCGAAATTCGGAACTTGATGAACTTCTTCCACCCTTATGGTCTGTTCGCAGTCCATATGCAATATCCCCTTGCTAGATTTAGTACCCTAGCTCGGGTAGGTGGAGCTGGTTATAGAGTGCTTGGTCGCTTAGATCACTACCGTAGCAAGCATTATCAGCGTGTTGCGGCTATGTGGGACAAGGATCGCCTCCCTCTCGATCTTTGGTTGGGAAGGGGTCGACCTCTTAATCCTTACCTTAAACCTTTTTGGTCTCATCATTGATTTTTTTCGTGATGAGATGAAACCCAAAGAGTGAAAACTCCCTCCCGAGCATATATTTGAGATGCCAGGCCAGGGATGATGGAGTTTCTCGAATGGACTACTTTAAGGTCTTGGACTAGTGCACATGGTTGAAGTACGTGAAGTGGTACTACCAACGTGCATTAGACCCACTGGTGGCCATTCGGGATTTCTTTGATGCCCCAATTCTGGTGACATCGTGGAAGATCAACCGACGTGATCTAAATCTACAACGGTTTGGTCTGATATGGCGTTGCTATGATATTGTGGCTATCAAAGGGCTAGATTACAAGGTGCCAATACTTGGACCTGGCCAGCCTCTACCTTTTGGAGGTTATATTCTGGGTGGGTTAACGGGTACAGATTTCATTATGTCGGCTGCTGGGTCTAACCAACCTAGGGCCAACAGGGGTGTGATCTATTATGATTACCCTCCTGTTAGACCATAGTATGTTAAATAGCCCATAAGGAATTAGTAACAGTAACTGTAATAGTAATACTTACAGGAATAGTTACAGGACTATTGAAAAGGAGCGTTTCCCCCCTCGGAATGATTCAATGCTTTCCTTGCCTGCCTTCTTTGACCTTTCTTTGGAGCTCTAAGAATCCCAAGCCGGAATCAATAGTAGCTCCCAATGGACCAATCGACTATTGTATGGTAAGGTAAGCATTGCTCTTCCTTAACCTTCTTCTACCTTTGAAGATAGCAAGGGCATTGAAGCAATATCAAAGAAAGGCTATAAAGTCCTGTTTTGGCTAATTCAATGTAACCATATAAACGAAATTCCATATAGACCAGACAGATGACCTTCACTCCGGGCAGGAAATGATCTATTGAATAGAGAGAACTCCACCTCGTCAGAGGATACAACATATTTCACTCAAGGAATTGGTTGATCTATCCCATCAGACAGATCAACGGCACCGGGCATGGGATACAAAGGCAGGAGAGCTGATTTGACCGGGCAGACCAGATGAGCGAGATTGATTTAAAGCGAAAGCGCTGTGCCAACTTGCGTACAAGATTTCTATATGGATTTGATACTCTAGTCAAATCCTCTTCAACAGTTCTTTCGTACAGGCTATTCAAGGTCTATTGGCTTTCTTGCATATTCGACTCTCTAATGCATATTTGACTTCGCTACCTTACTCTAGTTTGATAAAGTGGAATTCCGATATTGTACTTTACTTGAAAGAGATCCTACATCGATAGTTATTCCTTACTATGGAAGAGAGCTTGGAATGCTTTCTGCTTAAAAGAGGCCGAAGTCCTTCACCCTAGAACTAATAATGGAATGGTAATCCAACTGATTGACGACTATACTAGGAATAATTGGCTGCTTAAGACCGGAATTTCTATAAGGATAAGGCTTAACAGGATTCGCGCCATAAAAAAATAGTCAAATGGCCGTACAGAGCCTGAGCCTATTCTCATCAGACAGAAGACCGACCTCTGGAATCGATCTAATATTTATATTTAATAAAGAAATTCGTTTATCGCCCATGCTTGCTATATGAATTTTAGACTCCATTTAGATTTTGTATTCTTGTATTTTTTCTTACGTTTATGCTATATTAGTTTCATTAGGGAAGTAGCCTAGCTCCGCTGGGGGAAACTCCTAATGGAAAGAGTACTCTCATTAAAGCAGGGTGACATATTACCGTTGACCTCAGACCTCACACCGGATTTCCTCTTCCCGATCCCCCAAAAAAAGGCGGATGCTCCTGTAGGTAGGAGCGCCGAACACCGAAAGTGAAGTAGCTCCCTTCGAACTGATATCCAAAGATTCTCTGTAACAGGATGGTTTGAAATGCTGGTTTATTACAGGTTCTGGTGACATGAATAGGATGAGCATACGAATGAGCCGGAACATGGATAACGTAGTGGTTCGAGCCGGTCGAGAGTACGAGATTACTGACCGAAGACTCTTCAATTGAGATGGGCCGAAGCCCTGCTAGCGAAGGAATGCATCCAACAGTGTTCTGTCTCATTGGTCCTCTCATGCCAGAATTTCTTCAAAAATCCACTTTGTTCTCCCCGAAAAAACTTCCATTAGAATACATGACTTATCTTACTTCGATCTGATACCTCTCGATTCAGAGAGGAAATGCGCATTTGTATTATTTTGAGTTTCCCCATCTCGATCTCTATTAATTGGATATGGGACTGACTGGGTGAAGGGAAGGCTTTATGGGAGAAAGGAGGAAAAGGTCAGGCTAGGAGCTAAAGGCTTTACTCAAACATATGGGATAGATTACGAGGAAGCCTTTGCCCCGGCCTTCAAATCAGGAGATTCCGGAGACTAGCTTTCGTACATAAGCTCCTCCAACAGCTTAGGAAAGAGCAAGGACGAAGCGAGCCACGGGAATAAGGCAAGCAAAGGCAAGGGTCAATTGGCCAAGCCATCATCATAATCATAGGGGATATAGGCATCGTCGAACAACGGATCCACTTGCTCTAAAAGCAAGCCTGACCTTTACCTTTCACTTTGACTGACCCCTCTTCCGTTGGTACCAATAAATGATAGGCCAGGGGGATGGGCTCATTCGACTAATCAGAGATCCCTGGAAAACCTAGATGCCGTGCAGGTTCCATCTTATCGGATATGAGTGTGACCGTCTTATTAAAGTCTATGGCGCCCGGCTGGGAATTAGTGAAGCTCTAAATCTTTTTGCTGAGGAGAATTAGTTATCAGTACCTGTTTTAGTCGTTTTGTGTTGCTGACACTATCGTCTATCTATAGCGGTGAGATTGCTAAAGAGAAATTATGATAAAGATCTCATATGTGTAACGAGAACAGACATATTCAAATAGCGGAGAAATAGAGATCTTTATCATTAATGCTTCTTCACGTCAAGTTGAAATAAGGGCTACTTCAATATCGCGTGAGTGAAGTTAGCGTCGACCTGTCTTTTCAGCGTAGATTTTTTTTGCCGTGCCGTGAAGTGAAATTGTATCGTATGTTAGAAGTTTGCTATCGGAATCATGTCACCAAGAGCGTGAGAGAGGTGGCGAAGTTCTTGAGATTTATTCATTGATAAGAAAAAGAAAAAACGTGAACGGTGATTGGTTCTTTCTCGATCAGAATAGTGGGCATCTTCTCCATAGCCGCTGGCTACCTTCGTGGGCTCCTTATCTGAGGGGAACACGCTTTTTCGGCCGCCTATGACGGAGCTGGATCGAAGCTGCCAGTGGAACTCATATAACTATCCAATTTAGAGAACTGTCTGAAAGTGGCTCGTTAAGAGAAAGAAGTTCCTAATGACAACAGATATGTGGAACGGTATGGATTTCTTCAAGATGGTTAACCACTTTTTTAAGCTGTTGTATCTGATACCGAACACTTTGACTTTACTTTAACTTAAGTCTTTCCTTTGGCTAGATGGAGTGGAATTTGTGCGAGCATGGAATACGGGAACCAAAGACTGCTTATTCTGATGCTTCAAGTTCTTATTCTCATATCGATGCTTCTAAATACAAAAACCATTGCTTTATATCCAACACTCCGAAATGAAGAATCACCAGTAATATTCTTTTATAATATAAGGTGAGCTTCAATGAAAAAAAATTACTGATGGTAAAATCTATTTGTATCTATTTAGTGATCATTTTAGCCAAATTTAAGGAAACAGAAACTCAGAAAGAAATGGGAGTCGTTTCGGTTGTATGCCATAAAAAAAAATAACCCACCCATTATTGATCGGCGAAAACTCCAATAAAACTAGTAAGGGAAAAAAAATGCTTTTTCCCTTTATTTTTCATTGGATTGAGTTTTGTCTTTCATGTGATACTTTGCCTTAAGAACTAGTCATCCGAAAAAGCAAAACTAGAAACTACATTCCATTTTTCTAGAAAAGAAAGAATGGAAAAGAATGATAAATAAAAAGAAAGTCAAGTAAAGAAATTCTCGATTGGATCAGGCCCTTTGTGTTTTCTCCTTCAAAATAGATCGCTTGCCAATTATGCATGGTTAGGTTCATGAGGGCCTTTGAAAGAGGCACCCTAATATGAGACGAGCGATACACGGGCCATGTAGCTAAGCGGGCTAGGCAGACCACCAAGAGTAATCGTCTTTCCTTTTTTCTATCGTATCTGTCAAAGACACTGGCCTTTTTTTAGCTATGCATCACACACCTTATGCTAAATCCACATACAATCTTCTTGTATCATGGAATTACCAACTTTTACACTACACTACTATCGAGATTCTTCGGAACTGTAAAGGTAGCTATTGCTGTTTGCTGTAAGAGCTATAAAATGTAGATCTAGTAAGAGGACCGAAACAGAGAATCTGGAAATCTTTTTTTAGCGGTTTCTAAGGTTCCTTATTCCCCCGTTATCTCCTCATCTTCTTCCCTGCCTCGCTATCCAATCTAATTCAAGACCCAGAAATTCGAACCTTATAGTCTCCAGACTTTTAGACCAAGCTTTCAAGATTAAGGGCATCCTGCTAAAAAAGCTATAGATATTTTTTAGGATTCCTATGCCCTTGCTTTCACGATCTGAAAAAAAAAGGAAGTTCGCTGGGTCTTTCTTTTGGTTCCAGAGGTGCTGGTTCGAGTCCAGCTCGTGATAAAGGTCCTTTTGGTGGTCATATAATGTCTCCGCGCCTCTCTCCTTAGACCGATGACTCTCCCATTCCATTTTTCAGGAGTAAGATTCAGCCGTATGGTGAATGAAACAACATTCATTGAATGAGTGGACTTGACGTTGAACCTCCACTCCAGCTATACCCCCAAAAAAGGCTGTGACCCGCTGGCTATTGGAAAGTCTCTGTTTACCGCGAAGTGCAAAATGTTGGGGAGAGGAGAAAAGAAAGGGATGGGACTTTTTTCTTCCTCTTTTTGAATCTTTTTCTGGTTCACCGTTGAAAAAAGCAGCTATCAAAGCTATGCTTGTCAATCGAGTAGGCTCCTTCCCTCGGAATTGCGGGTTCTTTGACTCTCTTCAAAAGAGTAGACTTGAAGACCATGCCTGTGCGAGCACCTTTTCCTTAGCCTAAAATTCTTTGATTTTCTGCAATACGAGATTGAATGAGGCCCCCCCTGAGACTTCCTAAGTCCTAGTTGCAGCTTGATAGACTAACTAGTTACTTAACGGAATTGCCAGATTCACCATCAATCGTTCCTTGTTTAGGGGATTTAGGATAGGAAGAGG